CTTATTTGTTACCTGTGCCTACTATTTAGGCAGAATACCTTTATTCATTTTTCCACATCCACTGACAAGCGTCCAAGCCCCACAACTGCAACCAAATTGGTTAGCCAGACAAGGCCGAGAAGCTGACACTTACTGGGAGGACGAGGACGAGGAAGAGGAAAAGGAAGAGGAAAAGAAAGAGGAAAAGAAAGAGGAGATTGCACGAAAAAAAGTGCTATTCAAAGAAGAAATTCCTCCCACGCGTTTGGGAGCGGATCTGGATGAAGAAAAAGATCAAAAAGCACCCATAGTGGTGGAAGGCATTTTAGCGGCCGATTTTTTTCAGTTTCAATGGACTCGTCCAGTACGATACATAAGCAATCAACACTTTTTTGGGGCTGTAAGAAAGGAAGCTTCACAATATTTTTTTGATACATGCCGAAGTGATGGAAAAAAAAGAATATCTTTTACAGATCCTCCAAGTTTTTCTAGTTTTAAGGAACTGACGAAAGGGATGATATCTTCGTCCACAGTAGAAAGACTCTCCTTTGATAAACTAGACAAAGATTGGCTTTATAAGAACAAACAAAGACAAAACAACTTAAATAACGAGTTTATAAAGAGAATTGAGGCTCTAGACACGGGATTTCTTTTTCTAGATATACTCGACAAAAGGACTCGGGTTTGTATTGAGAAAATGAACGAAACCTGCCTCTGCCTACCAAAAAGGTATGATCCTTTGTTGAATGGGCCCTCTCGTGGAAGAATCAAAAAGTTTAGAAAAGTAATCGAGGATCCCGAAGAAAAGGAGAAAAGCGAAGAAAAGGAGAAAAGCGAAGAAAAGGAGAAAAGCGAAGAAAAGGAGAAAAGCGAAGAAAAGGAGAAAAGCGAAGAAAAGGCACCGAAAAGCAAAGAACAGGAGAAAAGGGAAGAAGAGGCACGTCTACGCGAAGAAGCACGTCTACGCGAAGAAGCACGTCGACGCGAAGAAGCACGTCTAAGCGAAGAAAGGGCACTTCTTCAATTGGGTGAATTTCGTGAAAAAGTCTACAATGTAATTAAATCTCGTAAATCTAGTGGAAGAAAAAAGAATGCAATGCAATCTCGTCGAAGAAAAAAAAATGGAACTACAAAATCTCGTGAAAGAATCGACGATGAACCTACAGAATCTCAACTTAAGCAAATCCTTGCTCTAAATCAAATTCATGAGACCCTTTTGCCAGGTTTCATTTTCGAGTCCCCAAAATTTGAAGAGAGAATGTTCGCGATACTAAAAAGTAAAACACTAAAACTAAGAGCAGAAGGAAAATTATATTATAATCCTTTGGCAAAATTTTTTTCTAAGCCTTGGGAAAAAGGGGGGGGAGGCATTGATTGGAACCAGCGAAAACTAAAAAAGCTAAAGCAACTAAGGACTTATAAAGTGGGAGAAAGTGTGGGACGAGCGCACATCGGTCAACGCGTCCCTCGCTGGTCATACGTATTACTCCGCGAGGTCGCATACGACCTGGGCGAACCCTTTGTGACCAAGCGGGGAGATAATGAGTGCTTTGATATTATATCAGCACAATACAAATATGAAATTATTTTGAATCAGGATACTCAAAATTTACTTATCAAAAATCTTTCTAAAGATAGTAATAAGATTGATCCGGAGATTGCTAAAGAGATTAATGAGAAGGTTAAGAAGGATTTGATCAAGAGTGGGGGAGACCCTTATAGTATTGACTTTGAGAAAAGCCTTGCTCATGTTCACGTTGGCAGCCTCATCACCAATATCGAGTGGAAAACCGAGAATAAGGACGTGTGGAGGACCTCCTTGAGAGCGGTGCGCGACCAATTTTGGCATCAGGATGACATCAAAGGTGTTGCGAGCGTCCTAAGGCGTAAAAACGGAGTTGTTGTAAGACAGATTGAAATGTTTCCGCATTCCCCTCTTTTTTTGGGCTTCTTAAAAAGTACACTGTCTAGTTCTTTTAGGGTAGTGAAACCCCTTGTTTTGAAAATGCAAAATTTGCTGCATAGGTTTGGAATCAAAAAAGGGGACCTTTTCACTCTTAAGGGACCTAAGAAAGAACAGACAAAAACAAAAAGGAAGACAAAAGGGAAGACAAAAAGGAAGACAAAAAGGAAGACAAAAAGGAAGATAGACGAAAAAAAAAGCAAAGCATTGAAAGAACGGAAAAAATTGAAAAGAATCAAAAAAGAGAAAATCGAACTAGACCCCGAAGAAGAGCTGTTCCGGATGGATGGAATAGATGCATGGAATGAGCTTTATTATGGGCTAGGAGTAAGAGGTATCGTATTAATTTTTAACTCCTATTTTAGAAGATATATTGCATTGCCTTTAGCGATAATAGCTAAAAATATTGGTCGTATCTTATTTTTGCAGCAGCCCGAGTGGGCTGAGGATAGAAAGGACTGGGAAAACGAGACTCATCTTTTATGCAACGATGACGGTTTTGCTATAGGCGTCATATCCATCAGCAACTTTCCGGAGGAGTGGTGGGAATACGGTCTTCAGGTCAAAGTTTTATGGCCTTTAGAGTTGAAACCTTGGCACACAGCGGATGATAGACAAAGGATAACCAACGATTATGCTTTTATAAGGTCTTTCTGGGGACTAGCTGACTATCCTTGGGGTGGTGCCCGACCCAACCGTTCCTTTTCCATTTTTTGGGGGCCCATTTTTAACGAACTAGGCAAAAAAAGTCAAAGATTAGCAGCAGAAAAATTGGAAGGGAGCGCCTTTCGACTTATAAGAAGCGTTTTCAACCAAAAAATAAAGCAAAATTTTGTTAGAGTTCTAGGAAACCCAAAAGAAAGCATAAAACGGCTTAAAGAAAGCATAAAACGGCTTAAAGAAAGGGTTCTAGTTCTAAAAAGCACAATTTTGAAAATAATAAAAAAAAATACAAGATTGAAAGGGATAGGAGTAGATGAATCGAGTGAAACTCAAAAAGAAAAAGATTCTATAATCAGCAATGAGATAATTCATGAATCATTTAGTCAAATTCGATCTACAGCTTCTACAAATTCAGAAGAAAAAATACAAAATCTGATTAATAGAACAAGCACAATCAAAAATCAAATAGAAAGAATTACAAAAGAAAAAAAAAAAGTAACTCCAGGACTAAATAATAGTCCTAACAACAAAAAGCAAAATAATAATGTAGAATCACCAAAAAATATTTGGAAAATTGTAAAAAGAAGAAATGTTCGATTAATAAGTAAATGGAATTATTTTCAAAAAATTTTCATTGAAAAAATATACAAAATATACCTAGATATCTTTCTATGTATCATTAAGATTCCTAGAATCAATTTAACAAAAAAATTTTTTGAGAAAGACTTTTCCAATACTGAAACAAATCAAAAAAGAATTACCTTTAGTTCGACTATAAAAAATATAAATAAGCGGAAGTCACAGATTGTTCCGAAATTTGCTTCCTTGCCAAATTTATCTTCCCTGTCACAAGCATATGTATTTTACAAATTATCACAAACCCTAGTTAGTGATAAGTTAAGATCTGTTCTTCAATATCGCGGAACGTCTTTTTTTCTTAAGACTGCAATAAAGGATTCTTTTGAAAGACAGGGAATATTTCATTCCGAATTAAAGCATAAGAAACTTCGAAATTTTGGAACGAATCCATGGAAAAACTGGTTAAGAGGTCAGTCTCAATACAATTTATCTAAGGTTCATTGGGAGCGAGTAGGCGCACAAACCTGGCGAAATAAAGTCAACCGACGCCATACGCCTCAAAATAACGATTTAAATAAAGGAGATTCATATGAAAAAGACCCATTACTTCATTCCAAAAAACAAGATGATTCTGAAGTATATTCATTAGTAAGAAATCAAAAAACTAAGTTTCAGAAAAACTATAAATATGATCTTTTAGCATATAAATACATTTCTTCTGAAACTAAGAAGGACTCCTCTATTTCTAAATTGCCATTACAAGTAAATAAGAGCCAAGAGATCGACTTATTTGATATACCAGAGGAGATTGTTTTCAAGACTTATTTCAAGGATTGTATACTAGACAAGAAGTTTCTAGACAAGCTTTATCGAGACAATACTTATCTACACAATTATCTAGACAATACTTATGTAGACAAGGATTATCACAAGGATTATCTAGACAAGAGTTTTCTAGACAAGGTTTATTTCAAGGATTCTCTAGACCAGCTTTATCTAGAAAAGGATTATTACAAGGATTATCTAGACGAGGTTTATCTAGACAAGAATTCTCTAGACAATTATCTAGACAAGGTTTATATGTCTCTGAAAAAAATGCGAAAGAAAAAACCTGAAAGAAAATATATGGACTTTGATTGGAAGTTTTTCGAAAAATATCTAGTCAATTTGGAGGCTGGGAAAAAGATCGACCCTAACCATAATACAAATACTAAGATTGAGACTCAGAATTCTCAAATAATTGAGAATGCAAATTCTCAAATAATTGAGAATGCAAATTCTGAAATAATTGAGAATGAGAATTCTGAAATAATTGAGAATGAGAATTCTGAAATAATTGAGAATGAGAATAGAGGTCTTATTTATGATATCGTTCCAAAAATGCTCTTGGATCCAGAAATCGAAAAGGATCCAGAACTCAAAGAAGATCCAGAACTCAAAGAAAATCCAGAAATCAAAGAAGACAAAAAAAGCTTTTTTAATTGGATGGGAATGAATGAAGAAATCTTAAAGGCACCCAGAGCGAATTCGAATGAGGAAGATTCGAATCAGGAAGATTGGTTCTTCCCAGAATTTATGCTACGTAAGAGGACATATCAAATGAACCCGTGGCTTAGACCTATGAAGTTACTTCTTTTAAATTTCAAAGGAAAAGAAGAAGAAGAAGAAGAAGAAGAAGAAGAAGAAGTTAGTCAAGGAAAAGCAAATGTTAGTCAAGGAAAAGCAACTAAAGGAAAAGCAAATGTTAGTCAAGGAAAAGCAACTAAAGGAAAAGCAAATGTTAGTCAAGGAAAAGCAACTAAAGGAAAAGCAACTA